TAGTAACACCAACCCAATTTGGAGAAAAAAACACAGAAAGAAGGGGTCAAGTTGAAGAGTCTTCTTCTTTACAATCTACATACTATGACTAGGAATGCGGTACAAGGCATTCCCGGAATCTTGTAGAAAAAGAGTATATATAAGCAAAAGGATTTTCATAATTTGATTTTTTCTCACAGAGACTCCCCCAGTTTTGGGCTTTTTACGAGCTTGATGTCGATAAATCCGCAAGTCTAGAAATTCATTTCGGACAATTGAACCTTCTCGAACTGTTTCTTTTTAAGAACCAAAAATATTTGTGCCAAAATAACAGATGCCAAGAAGAACAAAAGGCCTTGGACACGTAATGGATCTTGAAGTACTATTTCTGCATCTCCCTGACCAAATCCGCCCACATTGGGATTACTCGTCAAGGGTTGATCAAATTTGATAGATTCGCCTTCTGAAACAAGAAGCTCTGGTCCGGGAGGGATAATATCAACCACTTGATGTCCATCTGATGGATCCGCTATGGTTATTTCGTACCCCCCTTTTTCTTTTCGTATTATTTTGTTTACTATACCCGCTCCTGTAGCATTATAAACTGTATTGTTACTTTTGTTCCCGTCGGGATAAATCTGACCCCTTCCCCTGTTTCCGCCCACATATATAGGGTATTTTAAGAAGTGAATATCTTTCTTGGTAACTGGGTCCGGGGAAAGAATAGGAAAGGTGATTTCACTATATTTCTGACCAGGAACAGGGCCTATCACAAGAATATTTTTTTTATTCGGTCGGTAACTCTGAAAAGACAGATTGCCTATCTTTTCTTTCATCTCGGGAGAAATACGATCGGGAGGAGCTAATTCAAACCCCTCCGGTAAAATAAGAACAGCCCCCACATTCAAAGACCCCCTTTTCCCATTAGCAAGAACTTGTTTCAGTTGCATATCATAAGGAATTCGAACAACCGCTTCAAATACCGTATCGGGAAGTATCGCTTGTGGAACCTCAATATCCACGGGCTTATTAGCTAAATGGCAATTGGCACATACAATACGCCCCGTCGCTTCGCGTGGATTTTCATAACCCTGCTGTGCAAAAATGGGATATGCGCTTGAAATGGATGTCCAAGTTATGACATAGATCATGAGCGATACAGAAATGGATCGAGTAATCTGTTCCTTTATCCAAGAAAAAGTATTTCTAGTTTGCATGGTCCAATCATTGATCCTGAAAATTTTGACAATAAATTGGGTAGGTCACTAATATAGTTCCCTATCCTCGATTCTGCTTTTTACGAGAATAATTTGACTGGAATATTATACAGGATCAATCTCCGGGATGGGTATAAATAGAAAGAGTAAGTATGATTTTCAATGCTTTGCTTATCTACAATTACAAAGTCACAAAGATTTTAATTGGATTCATGTCCGTGGATCATTTTTCAGTCATTCATTGAATGATAAATCACTACAAGTGATGGAGATAGGCGATTTAAATAAAAGAAAAGCCAATATTTAAAAATAGTATCTAGAATGACTGGAATAGTCGAAACAAGAACAGATAGAATTTGATCATTATGAACAAATCCAAAATCTTTGTAGACAGAGCCAATCATTAGTTCCCAAACATGGGGTGAATGGAATCCGACCCAAAAATCGACTAATAAAAGAATAGAAAAAGCTTTTATTGTGTCACTTAAGTTATATAGGAATTCCTGCGCCCAAGAGTTAAGAATAACAAGTTCTTCAGTACCTAAAATAGAATAACCGCTTAGAATAATGAAACAGATTATATTTGTCGAGAAGTGCAAAATCGTATGTATATGATCCTCGTTGTGTATCTTGATTAATTGGATCGTTTCTTTGTGGATTCCTATACGAAGGTTTTGGAGATGTGTCTCCGAGCATTCCTTGATCATTTCGTCCAAGAGGGCGAGTTCTTCTAATTCTATGAATTTTTCTAGAATACTCTTTTCTTGACTATCATTCAAAAAGATTTCGGATTGCCTAGTATTCCACCAATTAGTAACCCAAGATTCCAAACTTTTAGTAACTGAGAGAGAAATCCACCAGGGCAAAAAGACGAGAGATGCAAGATATAAAAGAGGAGTGAATGCTTTCTTTTTTGCCATTTTTTCATCTTTGAATTGGTAATGAACCCACCCCCCGTTCGTTGACTCTATGCGATCGAATATTTCGTTCACGTATGAGTTCTATTACAAGGTATCGAGCCAATGAATCTATTCACTTTTTTATTTGTGATTTCGCGGTGAGTTTTTGAATCTAGAAACAATATAGAAATAGACTAAGAATTCACTTCAAATTCGAATGAAGAAATAATGAAATATTTGTTTGTTACTTATTTTATAAGTGAATTGAAGTATGTAGGTTTCAATACACATAAAAGACCAGAAAGGGTTTTATAGTCTTTTATGTGTACGTCTGCTTTGGCTCAAATGATCGTTCTGAAGAAACTTCGGATAAATTACAAGGTATCGAGCCAATGAATCTATTCACTTTTTTTATTTGTGATTTCGCGGTGAGTTTTTGAATCTAGAAACAATACAGAAATAGACTAAGAATTCACTTCAAATTCGAATGAAGAAATAATGAAATATTTGTTTGTTACTTATTTTATAAGTGAATTGAAGTATGTAGGTTTCAATACACATAAAAGACCAGAAAGGGTTTTATAGTCTTTTATGTGTACGTCTGCTTTGGCTCAAATGATCGTTCTGAAGAAACTTCGGTTAAGTTATGTTAGAGAAAAAAAGAGGATTTTTGAGTTTTTCCCTCCTCCTAAGAAAGCCAGCCCATTTCTCAAAAGACTTCAATTGGTACACGCAAGAAATAGGCCAATTCAGCAGCTTTTTGTTCAATTTCCCGTGGAGTCAAATTCTCATCAGTACGAGTCAAAGGAATAGCCCCCTGGCCTCTGATGTCCATATAAAGGACACGACGAGCATAAATACCCTCTTTCACTTCTATTCTAATTGACTGAATATTGTTTATAAGGAATCGGAGGCAGATGCGACGATTTTTTCCAGGAAATCCCCAACGAAAAATACACACTATTCCTTCTTTTCTATCGAATCGATCATAACCACTACCTACATTCCAGGAAATTGTACACCACAAATAGGAACTAATAAAGAGACCTCCAATCCCATAGAAAGACATCACGAGCCCTTGTGGAAAAAAAACGATTTGCTGAGACGGAAATAAAGATGTGAAATTTCTACCAAAATAACTGGAAGTTCCAACCAAAAAGAATCCTAATGAACCTAAAAAAAGGATAATGGCCCAGCAGAAATTACTTGTTTTTCGAGACCCCGTTATAGATTCTATCCATAGATGTTCTGATCGACAACTCATACTTGATCCGGTTGCATTTTATTGGAATTGAGAGAATACCCCAAATTCATTTGACTTGACTCTTTTTGTTTCCGAAGTAACTCTCATCAACTAGCACTAGGTTGATGTGAACCTTTAGGAGTAATTCATCAAATTGGTTAGATCTAAAATAAAATAATAACATACCCCTTCCCTATCTCGTATGATCCCACTATAGATCTCGTATGATCCCACTATAGATATCGACATACATATAGATACGCCGATTGGCCATCTGCCAATCCTGATCTTTTTGAAAATAACTAGAATTCATTTACCCATACATCATCTTTCTGCAGGCATAAGAGTTTTTCCTTTCATTTTAATCTTCGATGGAAGCCATATGTTACACCCTATTCTACTAAATAGATATCTGTGTTATGATACGAGTCTAAGTTAAAAAAATGGATGAGATTGGGTCCTACCGGATCTAAACAATCTTATTTTTTTGAACATGAAGAGATAAAGAAGCCATTGCAATTGCCGGAAATACTAGGCCCACTAAAGGCACAAAAACAGAGGGAAGGTTGAAAGTTGTCATAGAATGGGTACCTCGATTTACTATTTGTACCTGTTATTATTATTTAGAAAGATATCTTATAATAATTATAATTAAGAAAGATATCTTATAATAATTATAATTAAGAATTGGAATTATGAAATTCTTATTCATTAAGAATTTCATTTAGTAATTAGTATTTATGAAATGGGAATTTGAATTGGTATAGATTCCCGTATCTATCTAAGAGAGTATATACTAGACTTATTCATCTTTCTACATCACAAATATGTATGAGAATCACCTTTCTTATTATTCTTTCTTTTTTCTCGTCTTTTGCTCTTGTCTCCTAACTGAAATTTTTTTGAAGTTTCTTACAAATTCTCGAAAGATTCGTTAGAATCCAACCCAACAGGAATTCTTAGTCAAAATGATATTTTCGAGAGAGAGAGAAAGATAGAAAAATCTATGTCTATCTTTCTCTATTTGAATTATATATTAGGTCAACAAAGAAAATTCCATTTGTCTAATTTTTACTCGGAGTCCAATAAACTAATTGTTTTTGTTTGCTAAAAAAAAGAATTGAACTTAATGTTCTGTTCTACTCGATTGAATTTTGATTCAAAGGAAAGAAACCATGGACCTGAAATAAATCATTCAAAACACTTTTTAAAGTATTTCGTGGTACAACTAGATCGAATAACCCCTTATCGAATAAATATTCCGTCTCTTGTGAACCTTCAGGCACTTCTTTATTCAATGTTTGTTCAATTACCCTTTTACCCGCAAATGCAATATAGGCATTGGGTTCGGCAACAATGAGATCCCCCAACATACCAAAACTGGCTGTCACCCCACCAGTAGTAGGAGACGTAAGGATTGATACATAAAATAACTTTTGATTTGTTTGAAAATGATATAAAGCAGAAGAGATTTTAGCCATTTGCATCAAGCTCAAACTTCCTTCTTGCATGCGTGCCCCCCCCGAAGCGCACACTATAATAAGAGGTAGAGATTGATTAATAGCGTACTCAATCAACCGGGTTATTTTCTCACCCACTACGGATCCCATACTACCCCCCATAAACTCAAACTCCATAACCCCCATTGCTACAGGAATCCCA